CTATTATTTAGATTAAGAGAAGTATATAAATTAAGCGAAATTAAAGAAGAAAAAGATTCCATGATAAGCAATCAGATAATTCACGAATCATTTAATCAAATTGCATCTCCGAGTTCGTCAAATTATTCATTGACGGAAAAAAAAACGAAGGATCTCGCTGATAGAACAAGTAAAATTCGAAATCAAATAAAAAGAATCTCAAAAGAGAAAAAAAAAGTAACTCCAAGAATAAATAATCTTAGTCCTAACAAAACAAATTCTAATGCTAAAAGATTCGAAAAATGGCAAATATTAAAAAGAAGAAATGCTCGATTAATCTATAAATTCCCCCCTTTTTTTAAAATTTTCATTGAAAAAATCTACACAGATCTATTTTTATCTATCATTAATATTCCCAGAATAAATACAAAACTTTTTCTTAAAGTAACAAAAAAAATTATTGATAAATCGATTTACAATAATGAAAGAAAACAAGAAAGAATTAATAAAAAAAAGAAAACTCCAATTACATTTATTTCGACTATAAAAAAGCCATTTGATAATATTAGTAATATTAAAGAAAATTCACGTATTTTTTATGACTTATCCTACGTGTCACAAGCATATGTATTTTACAAATTATCACAAATTCAAATTAGGAACTCGGTAAGATCTGTTGTTCAATATCAAAGAATCCCCCCTTTTCTTAAGTCTAAAATAAAGGATTCTTTTGAAAGACAAGGAATGATTCATTCGAAATTAGCAAATAAAAAACTTCCAAGCTATGAAACGAATCAATGGAAAAACTGGTTAAAAGGACATTATCAATACCATTTATCTCAGATCGGATGGTCTAGATTAATACCAGAAAAATGGCGAAATAGAGTTCGCCAGCGTTGTATAGTTAAAAAGGAAAATTTAAGCAAACGGCATTCATATGAAAAAGACCAATTGGTTGGTTCCAAAAAAAAATCGGAAGTATATTTATTATCCAATGAAAAAAGTAATTCCAATGAAAAAAGTAATTTTCGAAAATATTATAGATATAATCTTTTATCATATAAATTTATTAATTATGATAATAAAACGGAATGTTTTTTTTATAGATTTCCCTTTCAAGAAAATAAGAACCAAGAAATTTATTATACTTATAACAGGCCTAAAAAGGCCTTTTTTGATATATTGAGGAACATCCCTATTCAAAATGATCTAGGACAGGTTGATATTTCATATATGGAAAAATCGGCCGATAGAAAAAACTTTGATTGGAAATTTTTCAATTTTTATCTTAGCCAAAAAGCCGATATTGAGACCTGGATCATTATTGATACCAATAGGAATCAAAATACTCAAATTCCTACTAACAATTCTCAAATAATTTCTAAAAAAAATATTTTTTATCTTATGATTCCAGAAACCAATTCACCAAACCCCCACAAAGGATTTTTTGATTGGATGGGAATGAATGAAAAAATACTAAAGCGCCCCATATCGAATCTGGAATTTTGGCTCTTCCCAGAATTTGTGTTACTTTATAAGGCATATAAAACAAAACCTTGGTTTATACCAAGCAAATTACTTCTTTTAAATTTAAATAGTAGTGAAAATAAAAAGATTAATGAAAAGAAAAAGATTAATTTGTTGATAGCCTCGAATAAAAAGCATCGAAATCAAGAAGAAAAAGAACCCATAAGTCAAGGAGATCGTGGATCCGTTCTCTCACAACAAAAAGATATTGAAGATAATTATGCAAGCTTGGACATAAAAAAGGGGAAAAAGAGAAAACAATACAAAAGCAATACAGAAGCAGAACTAGATTTATTCCTGAAACGTTATTTGGTTTTTCAATTGAAATGGTGCACAACTTTAAATCAAAGAATGATCAATAATATCAAGGCATATTGTCTTCTGCTTAGACTGATAGATCCAAAAAAAATGACTATAACCTCCATTCAAAAGAGAGAAATAAATTTGGATAGAATGCCGATTCAAAGTAATTTAACTCTTTCAGAATTAATGAAGAGGGGGGTATTGATTGTAGAACCACTTCGTTTGTCTGGAAAAAAAGATGGACAATTTATTATGTACCAAACCGTAGGTATTTCGTTGCTTCATAAGAGTAAGCATCAAATTAATCAAAAATATCAAGAGCAAAGATATGTTTCTAGGACAAATTTGGATGAAACAATTTCACCACATCAAAGAATAAATGAAAATAAAGACAAAAATCATTTTGATTTACTTGTTCCAGAAAATATTTTATCGTTTAAACGTCGTAGAAAAGCGAGAATTCTAATTTGTTTCAATTCAAAGAATGAAAATTATACATATAGAAATCCAGTATTTTGGAATAGAAAGAACATAAAAAACAGCAGCCGAGTTTCACATGACAATAATTATCTTGATAGAGAGAAAAATCAATTAATGAAATTAAAGTTCTTTCTTTGGCCTAATTATCGATTAGAAGATTTAGCTTGTATGAATCGTTATTGGTTTGATACCAATAATGGCAGTCGTTTCAGTATGTTAAGAATACATCTGTATCCGCGATTGAAATTCTGTGAATAATACAATTTTTCTATATATACCCTAAACCCTATTTCTATATACCCTATATATAATCTATATTAATCTATATATAATATAGGGTATATGAAAGTAAACAAATATACAGATCACGTACTTTTCTTGTCTCACATCTCATTCTAGTATTCAATATGAAATGAATTATGAATAATATCTCAATTAGTTTTCCAAATGAATCAATAGAAACTTCTTAATTTTAGGTCTAAATTCTTCGATGCAAAAATGTACCAATCTTTTTCTATTCCTATCTAAATCCAATTTCCAATTCGATTGATTGGTTTGAATTCAGAAAGGAGTTATTTGGATTAAATTATTGTATATACCACATCAAAATTAATGGCATTATTATTACTTATACTTATTACTGATCGGTAAAATCCATATCTGTACAAGGGGAAAGGAGAGTTTTTTATGGTAAAAAATTCAGTAATTTCTATTATTTCTCAAAAAGAAAATAGAGGGTCTGTTGAATTTCAAGTATTCAGTTTCACCACTAAGATAAGGAGACTTACTTCACATTTGGAATTGCACAAAAAAGACTTTTCATCTCAGAAAGGTTTGCGAAAAATTTTGGGAAAACGTCAACGACTACTAGCCTATTTGTCAAAAAGAAATAGAGGACGCTATAAAGAATTAATTGATGAGTTGGATATTCGAGAAATAAAAACTCGTTAATTTGAAGCATGATATCATTTGACGAGCTTAGTCTTGATGAGCTTAGTCGTTTAAATTTTGATGAATTTCTTTTTACTTTCAGCAATGCATGGAAGACTGACTCGGGAAAAACTTATGATTACACCAACCACAAGAAACGACCTCATGATAGTCAATATGGGCCCTCACCACCCATCAATGCACGGTGTTCTTCGACTAATCGTTACTCTCGACGGTGAAGATGTTATTGACTGTGAACCTATATTGGGTTATTTACATAGAGGAATGGAAAAAATTGCGGAAAATCGAACAATTATACAATATTTGCCTTATGTAACACGCTGGGATTATTTAGCTACTATGTTTACAGAAGCAATAACCGTAAACGGACCTGAACAGCTAGGCAATATTCAAGTACCTAAAAGGGCTAGCTATATTAGAGCTATTATGCTGGAGTTAAGTCGTATCGCTTCCCATTTGTTATGGCTTGGCCCTTTTATGGCAGATATTGGGGCACAGACCCCCTTTTTCTATATTTTGCGAGAACGAGAATTGATATATGACTTATTCGAAGCTGCTACCGGTATGCGCATGATGCATAATTATTTTCGTATCGGAGGAGTCACTGCTGATCTACCTCATGGCTGGATAGATAAATGTTTAGATTTTTGCGATTATTTTTTAACTGGGGTTGCTGAATATCAAAAGCTTATTACACGAAATCCTATTTTTTTAGAACGAGTTGAAGGCGTAGGTATTATTGGCGGAGAAGAAGCATTAAATTGGGGTTTATCGGGGCCAATGCTACGAGCTTCCGGAATACAATGGGATCTTCGTAAAGTTGATCGTTATGAGTGTTATGACGAATTTAATTGGGAGATTCAATGGCAAAAAGAAGGAGATTCATTAGCTCGTTACTTAGTACGAATCGGCGAAATGACAGAATCCATAAAAATTATCCAACAGGCCCTGGAAGGAATTCCAGGGGGGCCCTATGAGAATTTAGAAAGCCGGCGCTTTGATAGAATAAAAGACCCTGAATGGAATGATTTTGAATATCGATTTATTAGTAAAAAACCTTCTCCAACTTTTGAATTATCCAAGCAAGAACTTTATGTAAGAGTCGAAGCACCAAAAGGAGAATTGGGAATTTTTCTGATCGGAGATCAGAGTGTTTTTCCTTGGAGATGGAAAATCCGACCGCCGGGGTTTATCAACTTGCAAATTCTTCCGCAGTTAGTTAAAAGAATGAAATTGGCTGATATTATGACGATACTAGGTAGTATAGATATCATTATGGGAGAAGTTGATCGTTGAAATGATAATTTATATAACAGAAATAGAAGCTATTCATTCTTTTTTCAGATTGGAATCCTTAAAAGAAGTTTATGGGCTCGTATGGATGCTTGTCCCTATTTTCATTCTTGTATTAGGAATCACACTGGGTGTACTAGTAATTGTTTGGTTAGAAAGAGAAATATCTGCAGAGATACAGCAACGTATTGGACCCGAATATGCAGGTCCTTTGGGAATGCTTCAAGCTTTAGCAGATGGTACAAAACTACTTTTCAAAGAAAATCTTCTTCCGTCTAGAGGAGATACTCGTTTATTCAGTATTGGTCCATCCATAGCAGTCATATCCATTTTACTAAGTTATTCAATAATTCCTTTTAGCTATCGCTTTATTCTAGCTGATCTTAGTATTGGTGTTTTTTTATGGATCGCCGTTTCAAGTCTTGCTCCCGTTGGATTACTTATGTCAGGCTATGGATCAAATAATAAATATTCCTTTTTAGGTGGATTAAGGGCTGCTGCTCAATCAATTAGTTATGAAATACCATTAACTCTATGTGTATTATCAATATCTCTACGTGTGATTCGGTAAGACATAAAAATTCCTCCATTTCTTTTCTTTCTAAGAAGAAAGTTAAATGATTTGAATATCTATTTTTTTATTCATCATTAGGTTGATGAATTAAACCAGATAGTTATATGAGTGAAATAAAACGGCTTATAAATTTGCTGTTAAAGGAATTCAATCTCATTTCCTATGTACAAGAATTAATTGAAAGTAAACATAAGCAGTCAAGGCTGTTTACCCCAAGATTGGCTGATTAGTCATCATGGCTTGAAGCGGGTTTAAAAGATCAATTGTATGGGTTTTTTTCTATACTATTACCATAGAGGTATTACCCTAATGAGAGATTCAAAAAAAAATAAGTGGATGGTTAGGAAGACCAAGATACACAAAGGATTAGTAATGGAGATTCTTTAAATTATCCAATAGGATATTTTTTTATAGAAAAGTAATTCGAATTGGGGCTTTAAGTTGGTAGAAATGATTAAGAAGTACTCCCCATGATTTCGATCCAGAGTATGTTCCTGTCCACTGATTAAGTAAATAACTATCAAAACGAAGAAATCTTTTACTTTTGATAATACGAATAATGCCTCTTTTTCTGAGAAAGGAGAATAGGAACGAAATAAAATTCTTGTTATGTAATGCAATGTCTAAATGCTTTTTCGTAATCGAAAATGAGAAAAAGATAGGTTGAAATATCTATGTGATATTCCTCTAAAAATTATTTTTTTCATTCAAGGGTAAAGTTTTTAATTAACAAAGAAAAATGAAATTTTTTAAAATATGAGATCAATTCCGAAGCACTTTTTTATTATTTTATTATAAATCTAGCAGACAGAATTCCATTAGTCTAATTATAGGCCTTAGGATAAGAATTTGATTCTCTATCGATCTTACAAACACATCAACAAATACATCAAGATAAATAAAGTTGAAAGGTTCTTATATTGATTTGTGACCTATGAGGAGCCGTATGAGGTGAAAATCTCATGTACGGTTCTGTAATAGTGACGAGAACAGTGATGTTATTGTCGACTATGATTATCTAACAGTTTAAGTACAGTTGATATAGTTGAAACACAATCAAAATATGGTTTTTGGGGATGGAATTTGTGGCGTCAACCTATAGGGTTTATCATTTTTCTAATTTCTTCTCTAGCCGAGTGTGAGAGATTACCTTTTGATTTACCAGAAGCAGAAGAAGAATTAGTAGCTGGTTATCAAACCGAATATTCAGGTATAAAATTTGGCTTATTTTATGTTGCTTCGTATCTAAATCTACTAGTTTCTTCGTTATTTGTAACAGTTCTTTACTTGGGGGGTTGGAATCTTTCTATTCCAAACCTATTTAGTCCTGAAATTTTTGACATAAATAAAAGAGGGAAAGTTTTTGTAACAATAATAGGTATCTTTATTACACTGGCTAAAACTTATTTGTTCTTGTTTATTTCTATTGCAACAAGATGGACGTTACCAAGACTAAGAATGGACCAACTATTAAATCTTGGATGGAAATTTCTTTTACCTATTTCTTTAGGTAATCTATTATTAACAACTTCGTTCCAGCTTCTTTCACTGTAAAGGAATAGAATATTCTATTCTTCATAACTTGTCTCAAACAAGAGAAAGAAACCAGTAAACTTATTTATAGATATTCAGATATGTTCCCTATGCTAACTCGGTTCTTGAACTCTAGTCAACAAACAATACGAGCTGCCAGGTATATTGGTCAAGGTTTCATGATTACCCTGTCCCACGCGAATCGTTTACCTGTAACTATTCAATACCCCTACGAAAAATTGATTACATCAGAACGTTTCCGAGGTCGAATCCACTTTGAATTTGATAAATGCATTGCTTGTGAAGTATGTGTTCGTGTATGCCCTATAGATCTACCCGTTGTAGATTGGAAATTTCAAACTGATATTCGAAAAAAACGATTACTTAATTACAGTATTGATTTTGGAATTTGTATATTTTGTGGTAATTGTGTTGAGTATTGTCCAACAAATTGTTTATCAATGTCCGAAGAATATGAGCTTTCTACTTATAATCGTCATGAATTGAATTATAATCAAATTGCTTTAGGCCGGTTACCTGTATCAATAATTGAAGATTACACAATTCGAACAATTTCTTCGAATTTATCTCAACTAAACAATGTATAAAACTCTTGATTCGCAAAACATTTAAAAATTCAAAAAAAAATAGCTTTTAGATTTTTTTGCAGTTAAAGGAATGAGGTTTTTGCTTGGTCAATACAAAAGAACGGTTGGTTCGTAAGGGTCGTGGCTTGATTTTCATTTAAAATCAATTTTTATTCGAATAATGTAATATTTAATAATATAAAGATAAAGTTTTAACCTTTGCTTTCGAGAATAGATAAAAGTAATCCTGTACTTACATCAATCCAAATCACC